AAAGGTATAAGGGGGTAAAGGAACCATGTGTTGATTGTCCGCTAAATGTAAGTTTTCTTCTTCCGTATGTAAAAAAGGAATAAATAAATCAATCAAAGTCCGGGAGGCTTCATGAAGTGCTTCTTTAGGAGTTAAACTTCCATTTGTCCATATTTCAAGAAAGAGTATTTCTTGTTTATCATTCCCATTCCCATAAGAATGAATACTATGATTCGCGTTTCGAACAGGCATGAATACAGCATCTATAGCATAACTTCCGTCTTGAAAGTTATTATTTGGCGTTTTTATAAGATATCCGCGATTCCTCTCTATTTGTAATACAATAGACAATTCAATGGGTTCCATCAAGCTAGCTATATGCTGTGTATTGTCAACGACTTCTACATAAGGCGGTAAGATGATATCTTGAGCAGTTACATATCCAGGACCCCTGACACAAATATACGCGTCGCAAGTTCCGTATAGACTACTTCTTAATACAACTTCTTTCAAATTCATTAAAATGTCATGTACCGATTCTTGAATACCTACTAGGGTAGAATACTCGTGTGGTATTTTCTCAGATTTTGCACGTGTGATACAAGTTCCTTCTATTTCTCCAAGCAAAGCTCTGCGCATCGCGATGCCTATTGTGTCAGCTTGACCTTTCATAAGTGGAGACAGAATAAAGCGTCCATAATAAAGACGCTTATTGTCTACTTTTGATTCAACACACTTCCACTGTAGTGTCCGAGTAGATACTGTTACTTTCTCTCGAACCATAATAATATTCAAAGAATTGAATCGTTTTTTTCTCTTGTTTATCTTTAAATCCCTTCAATTTTTATTTCTACACACGTCGTTTTTTCGGAGGTCTACAGCCATTATGTGGCATAGGGGTTACATCCCGCACAAAAGTTAATAGTATACCACTTCTGCGAATAGCGCGTAATGCCGCGTCTCTTCCGAGACCAGGTCCTTTTATCATGACTTCTGCTCGTTGCATACCTTGATCCACTACTGTACGAATAGCGTTTCCTGCTGCGGTTTGAGCAGCAAAGGGCGTCCCCCTTCTTGTACCCTTGAATCCACAAGTACCGGCAGAGGACCAAGAAACCACTCGACCCCGTACATCTGTAACAGTCACAATAGTATTATTGAAACTTGCTTGAACATGAATAACCCCCTTTGGTATTCTCCGTGTATTCTTACGTGAACCAATACGTGTATTCTTACGTGAACCAATTCTCGGTATAGTTTTTGCCATATTTTTTCATCTCATAAATATGAGTCAGAGATATATGGATATATCCATTTCGTGTCAAAAAGGACCCCCTCCCTTTTTTTACCCTTTTTACTTTTACATCGGGTGTTTTAACAAGTCTGATTATCCTTGTCTTTGTTTATGTCTTGGGTTGGAACAAATTACTATAATTCGTCCCCGCCTACGGATTAGTCGACATTTTTCACAAATTTTACGAACAGAAGCTCTTATTTTCATATTTGGAATTCCTCATTTTAATTCTGAATATACTTTTTGGAAGAAAATAGGTTTCTTGGAATTTTTCATCTCGAATCATCTTCTCACGAAAAGAATGTTGAAGTTGATAAAAACACCTAATCTTTTGAATCCTTATTGCGAAGTCGATAAATTATACGTCCTCTGGTTGAATCATAACGACTTACTTCAATTTTGACTCTATCGCCCGGTAGTATACGTATAAAACTACGTCGGATCTTTCCTGAAACATAACCTAGAATCATATCTTTATTATCTAAGCGAATCCGGAACATACCGTTGGGAAGGGATTCAGTAATTAAACCTTCATGAATCCATTTTTGTTCTTTCATTCCAGGTAAAGCCTCCTTGAAGTATCAATTGATGGAGGAGGAACGATATTAGACAACCCGCCCCTTTTCTTTTTGTTTTCACAAATAAGAAGTTTCGGACCCAATTCGTATATTAGAAGGATTACCATATATAACACAAAACTTCTCCACCAATTCGTTCTAGTCGAGCCTCTCGGTCTGTCATTATACCTCGAGAAGTAGAAATAATTACAATTCCCATCCCACCTAAAATTCTAGGAATTCGTTGGTAGTTCGAATAGATTCGTAGACCAGGCCGACTGATCCGTTTTAAATTTAAAAAATTTCTATAAGACTTTTTCCTATTCCTTCTATGCCGCAGGGTTAAAACCAAAAAATCTTTTTTGGTTTCTTTATGTTTTCTCACGTTTTCGATAAAACCTTCTCGTAAAAGTATTTTAACAATATTTTCAGTTATATTAGTAGATGCTATTCGAACCACCCTTTTTCTATCCATATCAGCATTTCGTATAGAAGTTATTATGTCAGCAATAATATCCCTACCCATGGTGAATTAAATTTCTTGGTGCTCTCAAATTTTGAGATAATCAACATGTTTTTTTTTACTTATTTGTTTATGAATTTAAAATAAAGGCATATGCGTGAGACACAATCTACTAAAAATTATGAATCTATTTCTTAATCTCTTTCT